TAGAGAGGGATCCACTTTTTGGGGAATATGAGTCGAAGCAATAACAAGAATATTTCTAGTGGAATCCCTTTGAGATAGAAAGTTCACTAATAGACCGCGGGATAAGTAATTCCACTCATCCCTATGCAGATCATGAATGTCTGGAATCCATATTATGCAAGGAGACATTGCTTTTGCACATTCGAAGTAAAGGCGGAAATATAATTGGTCTAGTTCCCTCAGCACAAGAGCTGGATCCAAATCATATATATCGTCCAGATACTCATCTACAGTAAACTGCATCTCCCTAGCAAAGTCACTCAGATCAAAATCCTCACTATCCTCAATATAGTCACTATCCTCAATATCATCAATCTCTATCTCATCCTGATTCAAATCGTAATTCTCGTCTTCTTCGTCATCTTCGTCTTCATCGTCATCGTCAGGATCATAATACAAAAATGGAATGGTGCTCCATATTTTCTTGTTCTGAAATATTGTAATGAGAGGAACATAGGACCTTGTTGCTAGGTATTTGACCAAATGGGATCGTCCAACTCCTATAGAACCTATCAATAAAACCCCGCTAGAGGGGGATAGGTCTAAACGGAGCGAAAAGGGTTTTCCATGAGATGGGAAATTCGCCCCACACGAGGTTTGTGAATAAGTGGTTGTCTGAGAATGAGCAAGGAATATCCGTCTTTCTGCTAAACCGGATGGGTTGAACTTATAATTCATTAGATCCGTTTTATGAATGTCAACTAAGTATCGTAAGTAAATTTCTCCCGGCTCTTCAACCATTTGATAAGCAGAGTCATTCTTTGATAAATGATCACTATGAGTCAGACTCAATAGAATTTGATCAATCCCTTTTTCTCTCGTTAAGGTTAAGGTGGAGAGCTGAAGCAAGAAATCTTTTACTTTCTCATCAATGTCGTCATTCATCCCGATCAAGGATTCGATTTTATCATAAAAAAAAGAATCATTCAACCTTTTTCTTTTTGTTATCGATGAAAAAATCTCTTTACTTGTATGACTTAGATATCTCGTATTTCTTGAAAAAGCGATTCGATTGATGGGACTTGATGGGATGATACTTATGAGATCGATGAGATTGCTATACCTAAATTTCTTCTTCCTCTTCCATATTGATTTGACCCCGTAAGCCCGTATTTCTTCTAGAAAATCTACTAATTGTTCCAGAGCAACTAGAAAGAGATCCTTTAACCCGAAAGAATTCAGTTGAGATGGAGGATACCTATCCAGAAGTTTTTCCAACTCAATTCTGTATGATGGAATTATCAAAGATTTGACCTTTTCGAACTCTGTCTGGAACTCACTATAGGCTCGGGAAAAAACGATAAGATGTGTATAAACGAGATATCCTGCAACAAGAAGAAGGAAAAGGATTGAATAGAGTAACTCTTGAACATTTGACGATCTCAGATGTGTCGATATCAATGGTGACTCATTATTTCGATGAATAATTGCTTCGGACAGAAGAAGATTATATAAACACTTACTCGAAATCTTACTTATCAGATTCCGAGGATACAATTTTTTCTGAAGAATTCGCCATAAGCTACCTAGAATATTATTCAAAATGGATACCCATTTTTTTTGCCTTCTAATTTGTATCGATAATAGGTCTGAAAAGGTATCTAAAACTATCCAATTTATATATTTGTACCCTGTCAAAGTAAAGAACCCTGGTAGATATATTTGTAATAGATTCCATTTTTTTGAGAGAATTGAAAGAGCACTATCTCGTTGAAAGGTTCTATACATCTGCTCTTTTTTAACGTATTTCTTTAGACAAAGACTCCGTTTTTTCCTCTTTTCGGCTTTTTTCCTCTTTTCGGATGAGAAATCTTTCTTAGAACATAAAGTGTGAATCAAACCCATGTTTGAATTGAAATTGAGATACCGATGCAAGTTCTTCCCTTCTGAATCAGATAGATTCATATCCGAAAGAGGTTGACAATAAGTTCTTTCCAAATTGACTATTTGTCCCTCTATTGGAGGTGTTCCAAAAACGTCTGCGATCGAATAAATAGCTCTACGAACGAATGGATCATCGGATCGAATTGGAAAATGGAAAGATTTGTACAAGTTATGCCTTTCGTCACCACTTTGTGGAAAATCTTTAGATATGAATAGGTTAGATACCTGTGACTCGATTGGTGAAATACTGTCTTTCTCAAAAAAAGCATGCTTTTTTTTACCGCCGCACAAAGAAAATCTTTTGTTGCGAATGAATAAGATATTGAGGAATTGCCTATAGGTAAAATCAGAATTCTTGATACGGGCCTTTTCCACATATTCCACATAAAAGGGGAATCTTTTGTTACAATCGAAGCAGAAGTGATGTAGATTATTCAAGAATCGAAGTCGATTTGCTTTATAAAAAGCAGATATTAATGAACTTCTATGAAATGGTTTCACGGGATTCAGCCAATTGTCTCGATCGTGGGATATCATTGAGAAATAGGAATCCGTGTTATCAAAAGATTTCCTGCGATTATTTCTAGTATGGAATGAGTTAATCTTCCGCTTTGGTATCTTATTGAACAACAATTTCGAATTTTGGCAAGTATCATGATCATCCAATAAGAAGGGTTTCAATTTTTTCAAATGAACGATTTGAAGACCTATTGGTTCTAACAGCTGATTGCAGAGTTGATCATTCGGACCTTTCAATCCATAGATACGGATCTCGGACCCATGAATGGGGATATTCCCGAAACTTACAAAGAAAAAAGGAAGTGACTTAGACAAAAAGCGAAGAAACTTGGACAAGAAGAAAGGAAGTGCCTTAGACAAATCTTTTTTGTCGATAACTTCAGACCAATCAATCGAATATTGATTAATACGTATACGACGTAATCGATCGAACACTACTTCAACTTGAAAAAGAAGGCTCTTCTGCTCAGAAATGAAATGTTCCAAATGTTCCTGGAAATTCTTGCTCCCATTAGACCATTTGTATCTATATGCATTAGGATCCCAATTCATGGATCTCTCGGTTCGAGAAAGAAAAAGAAGAGGATCAAACCATTTCTTCTGACTCTGTTTCAAATTCGATAAATGTTGGTTGATCGTATATTTCATTATAGTTCTATGATTCAGAGTCTCATTCTCATTCCCGCAGGAGATCCGGGCCCATTTTTTTCTGATCCTTCGATAAAAAGATTCATTCTCTTCATAAAAAAGAGGAGGTAGAACCAATAAAGATTTCTTTTTCGATTCATCCCTGGAGTTGAATACCTCATTCAAGAATTGTTTTTGATCCAATCCGTAGGAATCAATAAAAAAGGCAAATCCCTTATGATACACCAGATCCGGCTCGGTTATTGATAGAGTGAATAGATCTGCCATTTCTTGAAATCTCTCTTCTGATTCAAAATCGTGGTGTAACGTATATCCCCCCCCGTTCCGATCTGATGAAATAGGATGAATTGAGACGGTATTTTGTAAATATGTAATTGTCTTGAATAGATTAACTATTTCTTTATTTTCCGATCGCCTGGAAGGGACAAAAGACAAATCTTGTTCTTTCTTCAACAATTTCTGATCTCTAGTGGATCTCTCAGTAGGATTCAAACCCAGATGAAGTTCTGACCATCTGTCAGAGAAAAAAGAACGAATGGATCTTGTAGGATTCCCAAGAAATTCTTCGATTTCTTCCGGAAGCAGATGATTCTTCATCTCCTTCTCACCTTCCGTTTGAAGAAAGGAAGGATCCCAAAGAATCGAGCTTTCTTTTAGTTGTGGAATCTCTCTTTGATTGATCAATGTGTGAGATTTCGAATCCTTATTTCTAATGGAATCGAAACGATCTCTGGATTTCTTAAAAGATCCCTTCAATCGGCTAGAATCCCTTCCTTGAACGAAACTAGATCTTGTGGAATCATATTGAAGATTTGGTGATATATTTCGTGCCTTGCTAAAAACCCGATCCTTGTCTAACCAAATCCAATTCTCTTTCGATATGTTCCTCAAAAAATCCGATTCGTGCGGAAAATTCCCCCAACTAACGAAGAGATCTTGGCGGAATTGCCACATATGAAATTGAGCACAATTTTGCAAAGAAATAGCCCACTTCTTTCTCGAGAAGAGATGAGAAAGATGCTCAATATCATTTGATTGAATAGTTGACCCAGCTCCTTGTTGTTTGAAGAAACCCTCCACTTCAATTGGTATTTTTTCACGAAAAGCAAACATGAGATAACAAATCCAGTCTTTCACTAAGGTTTCGAATAGCTGTCCCGAATTCAAGTTGATTATGTTTCGCGCCTTCCTCGGAGAAAGACGATCAAAAAATTCCCAATCATGGTCCTTGCGGATCGGATCATCCATATAATATACAAAAAGAAATTCCAGATATTTGATATCTTTCTCTTTGAATGAGATCTCAATTCCAGCGACGGTTTCATTAGATATCTTACAACTAGAATCCCTCTTTTTTCCGATCCAGTTCCTCCACCACCGCGAACCCCAGTTAGATTCAGACATGATACCCTTTTTAGTTATTGGGAGAACCCAAGTACTCTCTTTCGGATCCAGGAAACCGCTCTCCGAGATCTTTTTTCCTTTTGGAAGATAAAGGAGTGAAAGAATCAACCTATTGATATTGGAAAACCCAAAGGATTCTTCCAATGTATCATTTCTGTGTCCAATGGAATTCATAGGTATAGGAAGAAGCCCTGTCAAATAGATATTTTTGCTTTCGACCATCTTTCGATTGTTGATACGGTATAGAAGGACCACTACTACAAATAGTACTACACCCTTGAATAGTACTACACCCTTGGTCATGAAATCCTGTGAATTGCGTGAAAGTAGGATACTCCAAATTCGGGAGTCCAAGAGTTTTACAAAACGTTCTTGATGGAAAAAAATTTTAATGAAAGATCCCACTGAATTGAATTTGGTCCATGAATCTATTAAATAGTGAGAATTCTGGATCTCCCTCAATACCTCTCTCCATTCGAAAATCCAGAATCGAAATAAGTTGTCTC